TATTACCTCCTTTTTCTCCTTTCAAACAAATTGCAATGATTGAAGTTTTTCTATTTGGAATCGTGTTAGGTCTAATTCCTGTTACTTTGGCTGGATTATTCGTAACTGCATATTTACAATATAGGCGCGGTGATCAGTCGGACCTTTGATTAATTACTATCTCTTTCTCTTTTTTTGATTGACCTCCTCCTACTTTATTTAATACAAAGGAGGTCAAATTAAAATATTAAAATTGTGGTTCAAGTTAGTGAAGCTCTTTCAGTCTAATTGGATCTAAGAAAAATAAGGACGAAATCACGCTCTGTAGGATTTGAACCTACGACATCGGGTTTTGGAGACCCGCGTTCTACCGAACTGAACTAAGAGCGCTTTCTTATCAGAAAAGACAAGGCTGTAAAGACACTTTTTTAACCCCAATACATCTTTGAATGAACAATTATATATGTTCAATTTGAATCGATTTCAATGAATCCCTCGTTACTGCTCAACGGAGAAGTAATAGGTAGGGATGACAGGATTTGAACCTGTGACATTTTGTACCCAAAACAAACGCGCTACCAAGCTGCGCTACATCCCTTCAATTGGTCTACAGTGTCATTGTAGAGAATTCCTGTCTTGTTTTCCACACCATTATTTACTCGATTGATATTCTATGGGCATTTCGTTTTTTTGGTCCTATTTAATATTAATATTTTAATATAATTTAAATTTCTTTAATAATAGTAAAGTAAATAGTAAAAGACTTATATACGTATGAAATACGGAACGTAACCTATTGTAAAAAGAAATGAGTAGTTTTCGGGAATGCTCGGGAAGAGGGGAACTTTTTTTATGTTTTAATAAAAAAATATTATATTATTCACCGGATAGTTGTACATTGAAATTTCAATTAGGTATTACGTGTACAAGGTTCTTAACTGCATATGCATCTGATCATATATGTATTACTATTTTCTATTACAATAAAATAGATTTTTTATTACAAAAAAAGAAGGAAGGAGATTTTTCAATGCGAGATCTAAAAACTTATCTTTCCGTGGCACCGGTATTAAGTACTCTATGGTTCGGGTCTTTAGCGGGTCTATTGATAGAGATCAATCGTTTTTTCCCAGATGCGTTGACATTCCCTTTTTTTGATTCTAGTTATTGACACGGTAACAAATAACGAAAATTCGAGAGACAATTAACTATTTGTGACTAATCCTTCGCCCCCCTTTCTCTTTTTTCCCTTTAGAATAAGAGGGAGGAAAGAGAAAAAAGTGGATTCAACAGCCTCGAGACTTGGGTTCAAGTTTGAATTAAATAAATTGAATTCAAAAATATAAAAAATAAAAAAAAATTAAATAGGGGTGTAGGTAGAATAAACAACGTGGGGTCTAGATCTAGGACAAGACTCTTCTCTTATACAAAGACCGGGTACTTAAATGCAAATGAACTACTGTGATTTGAAATATAGTTTATAAATCATTCTTTTTTATTTTTTATATTGATTGCAGCGAAATTTTTCATAATTGGAGTTTAAGTTAGTAACTTCTATTTTTTCCTTCCTTTCTTCTTCGTTTCGGATCGAAAATAGAAGAGTTGAGTAAATCAAAAATCAAAGGGGTATTCATCATGGCCAAGGGGAAAGATGTCCGAATAACGGTTATTTTGGAATGTACTAGTTGTGTTCGAAACGATGTTAATAAGGTATCAACAGGGATTTCCAGATATTTTACGGAAAAGAATCGGCATAACACGCCTAATCGACTGGAATTGAGAAAATTCTGTCCATATTGTTATAAACATACGATTCATGGGGAGATAAAGAAATAGATCGAATAGAGCACATTTATAGAACCCTTCCAAGAAAGGCGAAAAAAAGCATTATAATATATATAACATAGTTAAATATAAACAAACCAAATCCTATTTATTCTAATGCATTTTAGATCCGATCGAAATAGGATTTTCGGGAGAAGTAATAAACTAAACAAACCATGGATAAATCTAAGCGACCTTTTCTTAAATCCAAGCGATCTTTTCGTAGGCGTTTGCCCCCGATCCAATCGGGGGATCGAATTGATTATAGAAACATGAGTTTAATTAGTCGATTTATTAGCGAACAAGGAAAAATATTATCTAGACGGGTGAATAGATTGACCTTGAAACAACAACGATTAATTACTATTGCTATAAAACAAGCTCGTATTTTATCTTTGTTACCTTTTCTTAATAATGAGAAACAATTTGAAAGAACAGAGTCGACCGCCAGAACTGCGGGTTTTCGAGCCAGAAATAAATAGGCTTACTCTTTCTTGACTTGAATCAAAATTCCAATCCGAACTCAAAGGCGGATTAATGTTTTGTTCGAAAAAAATGAAAAATGCAAATTTGATTATCGTGTCGTAAGAAAAAAAAGAATCGGGTAAGAATAAATATTTTTTTGAGCGTGTTTATTCATTTTTACTACCTTTTTTATATTTATTTATCATTTTCATTTTGAATCTACCCTCCCGGAGTTTATTCTCCGGGGAACTTCGTTTAAATTATTCCGGTGGATTCTTTACAATAGACTTCTTTTATGATCTCATTGGAAATCATATAAATACAATTTTTATTTGATATAGCTAATTGTGCAAGTATTTTACGATTAAGAAGCACCTGTTTCTTATATAGGTCGTGTATTAATCTACTATAACTATAGGATACTCCTATTTCACGAATTGCCGCGTTTATTCGAGTAATCCACAAACGTCGAAAATGTCTCTTTTGCCTATCCCTATCCCGATGAGACGAAACCAAAGCTCTTATTCTCTGTTGAGTAATTGTTCGAGTAAGTCTTGAATGAGCCCCTCGAAAGCTTGATGCAAATAAACGAATTTTTGTTCTACGTCTCCGAGCTACATATCCCCGTCTAATTCTGGTCATTGAATAAATGAAACTTTGACGAATAACTAATATATTTCCTTTTTTCAGTTATTCTTTTTCCCCCTCCTAGTCTATTAATAACAAAGCTTTTTTCCAATGTATAAATTAAAAATTCCAATGGCTTTGGCTACTATAACCTTCCCGACCACTATTTTTATTTTTTTTAGCCATTTCACTTCGAAAAAATAAATTTTATTTTACTAAGTATCAAAATAAAGAAATAGCGGCTTCCTTCGTTTCTATGGTAACTTCTTAAACGGTGAGGTTTTCTCTATACACCGGAGCCTTTACTTCATTTAATCAATGTTATTGGTAACTTGTATAGTTAACGTTCTTTGGCTCTACCCATGAATTATACAGTAATAGTTCTTTCACGATTAGATCTACTTACACAGTAACGGCATTTAATTATGAAAGTTGGCTGGGTAGCTAACCCTGTTAGTCCGTTCTTGCAAGAGGGAACCTACGTTTTTAAGTAAGATTTCCTCCGCTTAATGGATAACCATTTGCTACCAATGGAGAATTGCTTCTCATCTTAAATTGAGGTGATTGGATTTGCACCAACGGAAACCATAAATTTAATACACAATAGAATTGATAGATTATCTTTTTTTTTAGATACTGAATTGAATGGACTTCTTTTTCTATTCTATCCTATTCGACGGTACTAATTATTGAGACTGGAAAGGGTTTTCTTTCTTTTATCCCAGCTCATGATCTGAACGAGTCGCACATACACCCTAGTACACGTTCCTCGACGCTGAGGGCATCCCCGAAGCGCGGGGGATTTTGTGACATTTCTGATTGGCTGTCTTGTATTTCTGATAAGTTGTTTAATAGTTGGCATCTTGAATCATATCCTATATATAATGGGCTGGTTTAGATCAATCCTAACCTGATGATTATGAATTATACTTCTATTTCATTTTCTAGTAAATTCGGCAAAAAGATAAAATATTAAATCGAGGATTTACGCGAAAAAATCCGGGCTATTTTCACTCAACCACCGCTACAAGATCAACAATTCCATAAGCTTGGGCTTCTGTTGCTGACATAAAAACATCTCTTTCCATGTCTTCCGAGACAACCCATAAGGGTTTGTCCGTTCTTTGTACATAAACCCTTGTGAGAGTTTCACGCAGTTTGAGCAGCTCTTCCGCTTCCAGGATAAATTCTCCCGTTTGTGCCTCATAAAAAGAACTAGCAGGTTGATGAATCATTACCCTGATGGTATAACAAAAGGGGGTTCCTCCATTTTGCATGATGAAGATAAAAGAAAGATAAAGAATATAAAGAATAAAAAAAGACAGAATTGAACAACCGTACGGGCATCTTTTATGCATTGCATACGGCTCTATAATTGACCCTTACCTTGCATCAAAAAAAAATAGGATCTATCAGACCCAGATCGGTAAATGATCAAAGTACCACCCTTCCTTTCATAGGAGTTCCAAAATACTATGATGGTTCCGTTGCTTTATATATTTCTTATTAGATTCTTATTTGGTTTATCTGTGATTCAGCAATCCCAAAGTTGTTTTTTGTAAAAAAAAAAAAAGGAAAAAAGAATCTTGTTTTTTTATTTTCGAACTCTTTCAGAACAAAACTAAGCCCCCGGTGTGAAAATAAAAAAGTTTGTGACGCTAAACTGGAATTTTCAATATACAAAATAGGAAATACCTTTTATCTCATACTACTATCTCGATATATAATCTAATGTTTTGAAAAAACAATAAAAAGTTTTTCTTTTGATATCGAATTAAAAGTGCCATGCTATTATTACTTAATATTCATATGGCGAAGGCATAGTCGTCTTTTTTCTCTCAAAAAAAAACCTCATTGGCGCCAAGCGTGAGGGAATGCTAGACGTTTGGTAATTTCTCCTCCGGCCAAGATAAAAGATCCCATTGAAGCGGCTAATCCCATGCATATTGTCTGTACATCCGGTCGCACAAATTGCATTGTATCATAAATAGCCACTCCGGGGATTACCCATCCCCCAGGAGAGTTTATAAATAAATATAGATCTTTGGTATCATTCTCGATACTGAGATATACCATAAGACCAATAAGTTGATTCGAGATCTCGCTATCAACCTCTTGTCCTAAAAAAAGTAATCTTTCTCGATAAAGTCGGTTGATTAGGGTAAAATTTATCCCTTAGGAACCGTACAGGCGCCTTTTGGTGCATACGGTTCAACAAAAAAAAAAAAAAGAATCAATGTGCAGATTCCAATCTTCTTTATTTGTTCATATTTGTAGAAGGATCTTTCTGACTTCTAACGAAAGGACTTTTCTTCTAGTTTTCAAAAAAGACAGGTTTTATCTTTTACATATAATATCCTTGTAAAATAAGAATCTATTTTTAATATATATAATGAAATGAATATATAATACTAAAGAAAAAAAGAAGTCACTAAACGTATCGAATTAACCTCTCATTGATATATTGTTTCATCGAGATCCAATCCAAATCACGATGCTGTTTTCTTGTTTCTGAATGGGCCTTGTTAATCTTTTTAGGTTTATGCTCTACTCCGGGTAAAGATCCGCCCGATTTCGATTTGTACATATAGGACAAATGCTTCCATTACCGCTTCCTTTTGTTATGACTTCCCCTTTTTCAATTTTTATGCCTCCGCCAAAAATTTGATGTATTCATGCATATTACTCGATTTATTAAGAATTTGAGATGGCTTCTCTTTACAAAAAGAAACCTTTTATGATACAAATAGTAATCATAGATAGATCTATTTCCAACGGGGCTTTTTATAAACGGAGCCTGGATACTTCAGTTTTTTAGTTACATTAGGCTAACCATAAATTATTCTAATTGATAATAGTAATTTGAATTCCCCCCAAAAATGGATCTAATTGCACTTCACGCTCCAAATTTTTGATGATTAAATTAATCTTTATTGGGTGAAACAGAGGATATCTCGATCGGGGGAGAGAACGGGGAAATCCCGTATGACCCAATATATCTGACAAGTCGCACTATACGTCAACCCAGGATGCATCCTCCTCTCCAGGACTTCGAAAGGGCACTTTTGGAACACCAATAGGCATGAAATGAAAGAAAAATAACTAAGTACTATATTTCACTTTGATGTGGAAACGTAATAATATAATAAATGGTTTTTTTTTTAATGTTGTCCTTTATCGTATTTTATCCATATATTAGAAAAATTCATAAAAAAAAAATACAGAATGAATAAGAAAAAATTATTACGAATAGGCCCTTCTAATCATGAAGAAGTATGGACACATTCGCTCATAGAAAACGGTATAAACCCCCCATTGCATATTGGTACTTATTGAGTATAGAATAAATCTGCCTCTCTTTGTTTCTACGAACGAAATTGTTCCATTATTACCAACAGAATAGAACAAATATTAACCCTTGCTCTTAAACCATCCCCCGAACAGGGGAGGTCCATAACATAGTCATAGTATTTTCCAATGCAATAAAGTTACGCAGTGTCTTTTTTTATTTGATCTATCTAAGGGGGATTTCCATGGGTTTGCCTTGGTATCGTGTTCATACCGTTGTATTGAATGATCCCGGTCGGTTGCTTTCTGTCCATATAATGCATACAGCTCTGGTTGCAGGTTGGGCCGGTTCGATGGCTCTATATGAATTAGCAGTTTTTGATCCCTCTGACCCTGTTCTTGATCCAATGTGGAGACAGGGTATGTTCGTTATACCCTTCATGACTCGTTTAGGAATAACCAATTCATGGGGCGGTTGGAGTATTACAGGAGGGGCTATGCCGAATCCCGGTATTTGGAGTTACGAAGGTGTGGCCGGGGCACATATTTTGTTTTCTGGCTTGTGCTTCTTGGCAGCTATCTGGCACTGGGTGTATTGGGATCTCGAAATATTTTGTGATGAACGTACAGGAAAACCTTCTTTAGATTTGCCCAAGATCTTTGGAATTCATTTATTTCTCGCGGGGGTGGCTTGCTTTGGTTTTGGTGCATTTCATGTAACAGGCTTGTATGGTCCGGGAATATGGGTGTCCGATCCTTATGGACTAACGGGAAAAGTGCAATCTGTAAATCCAGCGTGGGGCGTGGAGGGTTTTGATCCTTTTGTTCCGGGAGGAATAGCCTCTCATCATATTGCAGCAGGTACATTGGGCATATTGGCGGGTCTATTCCATCTTAGCGTCCGCCCACCCCAACGTCTATACAAAGGATTACGTATGGGCAATATTGAAACTGTCCTTTCCAGTAGTATTGCGGCTGTTTTTTTTGCAGCTTTTGTTGTTGCCGGAACTATGTGGTATGGTTCAGCAACTACCCCAATCGAATTATTTGGGCCTACTCGTTATCAATGGGATCAGGGTTACTTCCAGCAAGAGATATATCGAAGAGTTAGTGCTGGGCTAGCCGAAAATCAAAGTTTATCAGAAGCTTGGTCTAAAATTCCTGAAAAATTAGCTTTTTATGATTACATCGGCAATAATCCGGCAAAGGGGGGATTATTCAGAGCAGGTTCAATGGATAATGGGGATGGAATAGCGGTTGGATGGTTAGGACATCCTATCTTTAGAGATAAAGAGGGGCGTGAACTTTTTGTACGTCGTATGCCTACCTTTTTTGAAACCTTCCCGGTCGTGTTGGTGGATGGCGACGGAATTGTTAGAGCCGATGTTCCTTTTCGAAGGGCAGAATCGAAGTATAGTGTCGAACAAGTAGGCGTAACTGTTGAGTTCTACGGTGGCGAACTCAACGGAGTCAGTTATAGTGATCCTGCTACTGTGAAAAAATATGCTAGACGCGCGCAATTGGGTGAAATTTTTGAATTAGATCGTGCTACTTTGAAATCCGATGGTGTTTTTCGTAGCAGCCCAAGGGGTTGGTTTACGTTTGGACATGCTTCTTTTGCTTTGCTCTTCTTCTTTGGACATATTTGGCATGGTGCTAGAACCCTGTTCAGAGATGTTTTTGCCGGTATTGACCCAGATTTGGATGCTCAAGTAGAATTTGGAGCATTCCAAAAACTAGGGGATCCTACTACAAGAAGACAGACAGTCTGATATACCATTCCTTTGGTGTCTTTCGACTGTATTTTTATTTTTGTGATTTGATCTTTCTTCTTTCCTTTCTAGATCTCTCGGGTACCAGAGAAATCTTGAATTGAAGAACTTTTTTTTTGGCTCTTGCTCTTTCTTTTTTACAGGAGATGATCACAAAGAAAAATAAACAACAGGTATGGAAGCTATAATTGTAAACCACGATCGAATCTATGGAAGCATTGGTTTATACATTCCTCTTAGTCTCGACTCTAGGTATAATTTTTTTCGCTATCTTTTTTAGAGAACCGCCCAAAGTTCCAACTAAAAAGTAAAGTTTCAAGTAAATAAAAAGATGAAATTCTTTTTCATTATCTCAATTTAAGTAATGAGTCCCCCCAATATTGGGGGGACTCATTACTTAAACTAGTCCCCATGTTCCTCGAACGGATCTCTTAGTTGTTGAGAAGGTTGCCCAAAAGCGGTATATAAGGCGTACCCGGTAAAACTTACAAGTAAACCAGATATAAAGATGGCGACTAGGGTTGCTGTTTCCATTATTATACAATTTCAAGACCACAACAGATCTATGATAAGATCGTTTATTTACAACGGAAGGGTATACAAAGTCAACAGCTCTCAATGAATACAATAGGATTTATGGCTACACAAACTGTTGAGAATGGTTCTAGATCTCGTCCAAAACCAACTACTGTAGGGAACTTATTAAAACCACTGAATTCGGAATATGGTAAAGTAGCTCCTGGATGGGGAACAGCTCCTTTGATGGGTGTCGCAATGGCCCTATTTGCAATATTTCTATCTATTATTTTGGAGATTTATAATTCTTCCGTTTTATTGGATGGAATTTCAATGAATTAGATCTATAAGAACCTCAAAGTCCTAGTAGTTTTTCAATAAATAAGCATTTAGAACGTGTATCTTGAGCCCATTCTACCTTTTTTGGCAGTTCGACCGCGAAAAAATTTTTTTTTCTGGAATATGAGTGTGTGACTTGGTATAATTGACCCTATAAATAGTACAGAGAACGGGTCTGTCATCTTGATTTGATAGAGGTGGTTCTACTTCGTCGGATATTTATTCTAGTATCCGGAACACGGAATATATGAAATATATGAAGAAATACTTGAACTATGATTCATACTTAATATTCAGACCTCGCGGCCGGACTCCAAAAACCTTTCTTTCGATTTATAGTCATTATATCTATTCGTGGAATAAGTGATGATCCAAAGGTTCTTACTCAGAGACTCCTTGGACTTAGGTTAGAATTTTTATTGAATCGTCGTGGTTCTAGTATGAATCTGATGTTTTAATCGATTCATAGGGTCTTAACAAGAGAATTCCTATCAATATCAATAATAAAGAAAACAACAAATAAAAGCTAAAAAATACATTCTATTTTAGCTATATAATATACAAAAAAATTAAAGAAAAAAATAGGGAAAAAGAGGATTCAGGAGGCCCGTAAGGATCAAGATAAAAACGATCGAGCCGACGTGATATTTTGGTATTATCTCCATAAAGAAAACCTTTCGTATTTTTCTTGTCTCCTTTTTCTTGTCTCCCCTCGTATCTTTAGAGAAGATTGAATTAGAGATTAAGAAAATAAGTTTCAAATTTTCTAGTACATATCTGTTCCGACTAGTATTGGGGTATTTTGCTTGAGCTGTACGAGATGAAAGTCTCATATACGGTTCTCGGAGGGGGAGTCCCACCTATCTCAATAAAGTCTATGATTGGTTTGAAGAACGTCTCGAGATTCAGGCGATTGCGGATGATATAACTAGTAAATACGTTCCTCCTCATGTCAACATATTTTATTGTCTAGGAGGTATTACACTTACTTGTTTTTTAGTACAAGTGGCTACGGGGTTTGCGATGACTTTTTACTATCGTCCGACCGTTACGGACGCTTTTGCTTCGGTTCAATACATAATGACTGAAGCTAATTTTGGTTGGTTAATCCGATCAGTTCATCGATGGTCGGCAAGTATGATGGTTCTAATGATGATCTTGCATGTATTTCGGGTGTATCTCACCGGTGG